TCATGATCCAGTGCTTTTTGGGTCGTCTCATACCTTGCGATTGTGTTTATACCCAAAATATCTCGAGTCTTCTTACATACAAAGGATTTCATTGTTACTAATATAGTCTAGCCTCTGTTCTTCTTTAGATCCCTTGTTTCACTCCGATAGTATCATAGATCGGAATCGATGCAAAGGAAATGAATGCATTTCCCTACTATTAAGTTAAGTAAGTGGAATAGATAGTACATAATCAGCAGCGTCATCACTTATTCTACTGGATCTTACGAAGCCTGTTGTGTTGATGCACGACATGATTCATTCGGTTCTAATCATAGAAAAATTCTCCTCGAGCGAACCAGCATACTCTCTGTATGAGGCTTACGCGGTGGTTGGAAAAGAGACACATTTGGTTGTAAATTCCAATGTGGCGGATAAAATCATAGACATATATCTGCACAGGCCAATCAATAGTTCAAGTCACACACTCCCATAATCCATCTTCTCTTCGGAAAATCCACTTCAACTATTCATATCAGATAAATGAAATAATAAAATATTGCAGAGTTGAAGGGAAATATCTAAATAAATGTCTTATTTTTTTTTTATTTCAATAATCCATATTTGTAGCAATGAAATAGGATTGTTCCTACCCAAAATGATATAGGATTGATTACAAATATCTAGGAACTAGTTTCTCTATCTCTATAAAGGACCAGAAATACCTTGTTTACGTATCATTGGAAAGTGCATTAACATAAATACGGCAGTAAGCAGAGGTAATACAAAAGTGTGTAAACTATAAAAACGAGTCAAAGTAGATTGACCCACACTAGCACTTCCTCGTAATAACTCGACCACGGGTGATCCTATTATAGGAATAGCTTCCGGTACGCCTGTCACGATTTTAACTGCCCAATAACCAATTTGGTCCCGAGGCAAGGAATAACCAGTTACACCAAAAGATGCGGTCAATACAGCCAGAACCACCCCTGTAACCCAAGTCAATTCGCGGGGTTTTTTAAATCCACCGGTGAGATACACACGAAATACGTGCAGGATCATCATTAGGACCATCATACTTGCCGACCATCGATGAACCGATCGGATTAACCAGCCAAAGTTAGCTTCAGTCATTATGTATTGAACAGAGGCAAAAGCCTCGGTAACCGTCGGACGATAGTAAAAAGTCATAGCAAACCCCGTAGCTACTTGTACTAAAAAACAAGTAAGCGTAATTCCTCCTAGACAATAAAATATGTTGACATGAGGAGGAACATATTTACTAGTTATATCATCCGCAATTGCCTGAATTTCGAGACGCTCTTCGAACCAATCATATACTTTATTGAGATAGGTAAACCAAGGGGACTCCCCCTCTTAGAACTGTATATGAGAATTTCATCTCGTACAGCTCAAGCGGAAACACCCACAAACTGTTTGGAGCGGAGAGAAATTTTTAAATTTCTTATCTTAGTCCTAGATTCAATCTTCTCTGAAGATACGAAGGACCAAAAACCCCGAAGCGCTTCTTTTCTTTGTTGTGATGATAATGCCAAAATATCAAGCCGGCTCATTCGTATTTATGTTGATCGTTACAGGCCTCTTGAATCTTCTCTTTCCCTATTTTCTTTCTTTTTATTTATTTGTAATGTGGATTGTCTTTTTTTTTTTTTTTATATATAGGAATTCTCTTGTTGAGACCCTACAGAATCGATTGAAACCTCAGATTCATACTCGAACCACGATGAGTCAATAAAGCCCCAAGCTAAACTCAAAGGTTCCTTGAGTAAGAACCATTTGATCATCACTTATTCAATGAATCGATGGAATGACTAAAAATCCAGAGAAACATTTGTCCTTTGGTTAAAATAAGCATAACCAGTTGAAGGAAGAAAAATCCTTCGATCTCGGATTCTAACTATTTGCATTTTTTTTTAGTGCGGTCGCGAGGTCTGAATAGTTAGGTATGAATCATAGTGCTAATATTTCTTGATCTATTCCATGGATTCCGTGCTCCAGATATTCTAATGAATATCAGACGAGGTAAAACCATCTCTCTCGAGATGACAGACCATTCTCTGTACTATCAATAGGATCAATTCTAACAAGTCACACACTCATATTCCGGAAATACCGAACCAAAGGAATTCCACGGTCGAACTACCCTACCAGAATACCCTAAAAAAAAGAAGCCTAAGTGAGTTATTTTGGGTTGAAAAGTCAAGACTTCTTGGTTCTTATGGATCTAATTCATTAAGATTCCGTCCAGTAAAACGGAAGAATTATAAATCTCCAAAATAATACATAGGAATACCGCAAATAGAGCCATTGCGACACCCATCAAAGGAGTAGTTCCCCATCCCGGAGCCACTTTCCCATATTCTGAATTCAACGGTTTCAATAAAGCCCCTACAGTTGTTCGTCTTGGACCAGATCTAGAACTACCCTCAACGGTTTGTGTCGCCATAAATACTATTGGTTGAGATCTGTTGACTTTGTATACCCTTGCGTTGTAAATAAACGATCTTATCATAGATCCATTGTAGTCTTGAAATTCTCTAATAATGGAAACTGCAACCCTAGTCGCCATCTTTCTATCTGGTTCACTTGTAAGTTTTACCGGGTACGCCTTATATACTGCCTTTGGGCAACCCTCTGAACAATTAAGAGACCCATTCGAGGAACACGGAGACTAGTTGAAGTAAAGAGCCTCCCCTATTGGGGAGGCTCTTTACTTCAATTGAGATAACGAAAAATCATTTCACCTTTTTATTTTTAGTTGGAACCTTCGGTGGTTCTCGAAAAAAGATAGCGAAAAAAATGATCCCTAGAGTAGAGACTAAGAGGAATGTATAAACCAATGCTTCCATAGATTCGATCGTGGTTTACAATTATAGCTTCCACATCTGTTCATTTGGTGGGATCATCTCCCAGATAAAGAAAGGGCAAGAGTCAAAAGTCGGTGATCCAAAAATCAAGGCCTCTCTGATACCCTGTGTTAACTCAAAAAAATAAAATAAAGGCGAAAAGTACCAAAGAATGTTGTATCAGACTAACTGTCGCCTTGTAGTTGGATCTCCAAGTTTTTGGAATGCTCCAAATTCCACTTGAGCATCCAAATCTGGGTCAATGCCGGCAAAAACATCTCTGAACAAAGTTCTCGCACCGTGCCAAATGTGCCCGAAAAAGAAAAGCAAAGCAAATGAAGCATGGCCAAAAGTAAACCAACCCCTGGGGCTGCTACGAAAAACACCATCCGATTTCAAAGTAGCACGATCTAATTCAAAAATTTCACCCAATTGAGCGCGTCTAGCGTATTTTTTCACAGTAGCAGGATCCCTATAACTGACTCCATTGAGTTCACCACCATAAAACTCAACAGTTACACCGACTTGTTCGACACTATACTTCGACTCTGCCCTTCGAAAAGGAACGTCGGCTCTCACAATTCCGTCTCCGTCTACCAAAACGACTGGAAATGTTTCAAAAAAAGTAGGCATACGGCGTACAAAAAGCTCGCGGCCTTCTTTCTCTCTAAAGATAGGATGTCCTAACCATCCAACCGCTATTCCATCCCCGTTGTCCATTGAGCCCGCTCTGAATAATCCCCCTTTTGCTGGATTATTTCCGATGTAATCATAAAAAGCTAATTTTTCTGGAATTTTAGACCAAGCTTCTGAGAAACTCTGATTTTCGGCTAGGCCGGCGCCAACTCTTCGATAGATTTCTTGCTGGAAGTATCCCTGATCCCATTGATACCGGGTGGGACCAAATAATTCGATCGGGGTCGTTGCGGAACCATACCACATAGTTCCAGCAACAACAAAAGCTGCAAAAAAGACAGCAGCGATACTACTGGAAAGTACAGTTTCAATATTACCCATACGTAATCCTTTGTATAGACGTTGGGACGGACGGACACTAAGATGGAATAGGCCCGACAAAATACCCAATGTCCCTGCTGCAATATGATGAGAGGCTATTCCTCCTGGAACAAAAGGATCAAAACCTTCTACACCCCACGCAGGATTTACAGACTGTACTTTTCCCGTGAGTCCATACGGATCGGACACCCATATTCCAGGACCATACAAGCCTGTTACATGAAATGCGCCAAACCCAAAGCAAGCTAGCCCTGAGAGAAATAAATGAATTCCAAAGATCTTGGGCAAATCCAAAGAAGGTTTTCCTGTACGCTCATCACAGAATATTTCTAGATCCCAATACACCCAATGCCAGATAGCTGCCAAGAAGCACAAGCCAGAAAATACAATATGTGCCCCGGCCACACCTTCGTAACTCCAAATACCCGGATTCGTTATAGTGCCTCCTGCTATACTCCAACCGCCCCACGAATTGGTTATTCCTAACCGGGTCATGAAGGGTATAACGAACATACCTTGTCTCCACATCGGATCAAGAACGGGATCAGAGGGATCAAAAACGGCTAATTCGTATAGGGCCATCGACCCGGCCCAACCCGAAACTAGAGCAGTATGCATTATATGGACAGAAAGCAACCGACCGGGATCATTCAATACGACAGTATGAACACGATACCAAGGCAAACCCATGGAAAGACCTCTTTATCAAAGAAAAATAGACACTATGTAACTTTCTCGCATTGGGAGCTATGGACTTCCCCTTTTGAATGGATTATCTCGGAGCAAGGGTGAATTTGGGAATAACGGACCAATTCTGTTTGTAGGAACAAATAGAAACAGATCTATTTTATACCCGATAAGTATCAATACGCAATGGGGCATTCGTTGTTCCTATTTTTTTTATTCCAACCCACCGTAATCCTAGGGGTGGAATTCCAATTTCATTAGTCCCAAAAACTCCCCCCTGTTTCGAATTCACAGGATCCGCAGAGAATTCAGAATTGGACTACTTACTTTAGAGAAAGGGATTTTAGAGGCTTTCTTTCACATTTACATTCAGAATGTATCATTGAGAATTCAAAGAGACTCGAGTATAGAAATCTGGAATCCTACAATACAATCAACGAAACAACC